TCCAATCAAAAAATCTTTTTTTTTGATTGGGTGAATTGATTTCTTGATCCTGAGGAATCGTAAGATAAAAAAGATCTTTTTTATCAATTTTATCAATTATTTGATAATTATTAGTCCCGGTTTTAGTATTTTTATTCTTGTTGGTATCGATCTTGATCCAGGCCTCAATATCGATTTTCTTTTTAAGACAAAAATGGAGAATTTTCCAATCAAAATATTTTCGATCCAAATTTTTTTCCATATACATAATATCACTTTTTCCTAAATAATTTTTGATAGGGATATCCCCTAGTATATCAAAAAATTTGCCCTTATGTTTATGTGTGTTGTAATTATAAAAACTCTCTCGATTCTTATTTACTTGGAATGGTGATCCATAAATATATGGGTCCCTCTTATTTTCATAATTAATAGATCTATAAGATAAAAGATTATATCTATAGTATTTTTGAAAATTCTCATTTTGATTTGGTAATGAATATACTTCGTAATCGTTTTGTTTTTTGTAATGAATTAATAGGTCTTTTTCATATGAATTCTCTTTGTTTAAATCTTGATTTTGAATTGTACGACATTTATTGATTCTATTTTTCCATTTTGCTGCTATTAATCTAGACCATCTAATCTGAGATAAATGGTATTGATAATGACCTCTTAACCAGTTTTTCCATTGATTTATTCCAGAATTCCGAAGTTTCTTATGTCTTAATTCATAATGAATTATTCCTTGTTTTCCAAAATCATTTTTTATTGAAGTCTTAAGAAAAAAAGACGTTCCGTGATATTGAAGAATAGATCTTAACTTATACAAGTTAAGAACTTGTGTTTGTGATATTTTGTAAAATACATATGCTTGTGACAAGGAGGATAAGTCAAAAAAATTCTGTGAATTCTTATTACTAATATTATAAAGTGACTTTTTTATAGTCGAAATAAAATGAATTTTATTTTGATTTGTTTTATTAATTCTTTTTTTATTTTTTTTATTATTGTAAATGGATTTATCAATCATTTTTTTTGTTGATTCAACAAAAAGTTGTATATTAATTCTGGGAATATTAATAATAGATAGAAGGATATCTGCGTATATCCTTTCAGTGAAAAATTTTATAAAATAATGTAATTTACGGATTAATCGAGTATTTCTTCTTTTTAATATTTGCCAATTTGGTGATTCGAATCTTTTAGCATTATAACTTGTTTTATTAGGACTATCATTTATTTCTGGAGTCACTTTTTTTTTATTTTTTGTAATTCTTTTTATTTGATTTCTGATTGTGCTTGTTCTATCAGTCAGATCTTTCATTTTTTTTTCTGTCAGTAAAAAATTTGTCCAATATGTAGATTGAATTCGACTAAAGGATTTATGAATTATATGATTGCGGGTTATAGAATCTTTTTCTTTTTTTTTTTTAGTTTCGCTTGATTTATATATTTCTCTCAATCTAAATAATAGAATTGGATTTACTTTTGAGAGTTCTTTTTTTATTTTTTTTAAAAACGGAATGCCCTTGATAATCCATTTTTTTGTTTTTTTTGAGATATTTAGAAATTTTGTTCTTTCTTTTAAAACTTTTAGAAATATAAAATACTTTTTTTTCAATTTTCCAAATTTTTTTTCGAGTTTCTTAAAAATGGGTTCAAAAAAGGAAGGCCGTTTTTGGGGAGAACCAAAAGGAAGTTCAGCTTCCATTCCCCAAACCGTTAAAAAAAAAAAATCATCTTTTTGTCCTTTCTTTTTGATTCGATCTATATGAGAGGACCGTGGCTTAGATCTGTGCCAGGGTTTCAGACAGAAAGGAAATAGCATCTTTATTTGAATACCGTCTATTAACCAATTTTTCGGAAATTCTGTTTCTGATAATTGAACACCATTATAGGTGCATTTAACATGCATTTCTTTATTCCATTCATTTAAATCCTCAGACCACTCAGGAAATTGTAATAATAGCATACGGCCAATATTTTTAGCTATTATCAATGACGGTAATATAATATATTTTCTAAGAATCGATTGAGTTATTAACATGGAACCTCTTATTACTTGAGCAAATGGAATGGTATCCCAGGCTTCTGCTACTTCTATCCGCGCTTTCTCTTTTCTTTTGTTCTCTTCTTTTTTGTCCTTTTCCTTTTTTTCCCTTTCTTTTATTTCTTCTTCTGTATAATCTGAAATTTTGAATTCTGCTCCCTTTCCTATACAATTTCTAAAAATGAGTTTTATCAGTTCGGAGATATCAAAAAAAAAAGGGTGTGATTTGTCTATTCTGTCCAAAAAAAGCGGAGAATGTGCATTTGCTTGAAAAAGTTCCCAAATAACTGTTTTACATCTTTGGGCTCGCATTGAACCTTTGATTATGTCTCGACGAAAATCAGATTGTTGCGAATATCGTATCAAAGCTACTTCGTCTCTTTTATTAGAATTATTAGTATCCTTATTATTAGGATCGGTATTTCCCCGGTTATCAGTAAAAATCACTACACGTTTGGCTTTTCTTGA